ATTGAGGCTTGATGATCTTTGCATCAATACCCTTCCCTTGTGCTACAGACAGCATCAGTCAATACCACCAGATCAGGAAGAATTTTTCATTCGCAGCCACAGTCTCAACCAGTTGGGACTCAGCCTGCTTTGTCGAAGCCATCCTTCTATATCTCCTACAGACCCAACCCGTTGAAGAAAATATTCCTGCCCAGATCTCGATTATGGAACTTCTGTCCACTTCACAAGTCCATCGGGCTGGCAAAGGCTAGCACAAGCAAGCGTCCCTAATTCCATTCCACCTGAGGGTTTGCAAGCTATGGTGGGAAGTCTATTTTCTCCCCAACCAATTACCTTCACTCAGAATGATTTTGACTTTACATTCGCTATCCCCATACTCGACCCCTGTATGTAGAGGCCTTTGTAGACCACTACCAAATCAAGAGGGTCTTGATAGAAACTTATGCAAAATTTAATAAAAGCACATTGAGTACAGCTAGGCAGTTGAATTTGGACCCCTCCTGGTTTGCTCCTCACTACAGCTGTTCGTGCATATGACGGGACCACTCGAACCGCGCAAGGTATAGTTCGACTTAATCTCCAAGTGGGACCCCTTGTTCGGTCAACTCTATTCCATGTAGTGGATATACATACTATAAACATATAAAATGTTGCTAGCACGACCTTGGATCCACGCCAACTTGGTTGTGGCATCCTCATATCATATCAGTATCAAGTTTCCCATGAACGGAACCATTATCACTGTAGTTGGTGAACTTGATGTTGAGGAAGAATTCATCATGCTTTACTCCCAAGATTGGTTCACTAGTGATCTTCCTACCTTGATAGCGACCCCGTCAACCCAAGCTTCATTCAAGTTCAGTCCCTTCTTCTCGATCCTGTATTGATCCACGACCATCCTTGGTATCCTTTGTGGATATCCCACATGAAATTCGCGATGAGGGTTCCAAACCTCCTCTATCCCACGTTGAGATTTTATAAAAAGGCGGGCTTGGGCACAAGCTCAACAACTTCTTCGATTAGGCTACCACCCGGGGCTTGGTTTAGCTGAGGATGGGATTCGCTACCCGATTAGTCTCCCTGCGCTATTAGGCACCTTTGGTCTAGGCTTTGACCCAAAAGTCCACCTTGGATTGAGAACGTCCCACTGTGGATTCATAGACTGAACTTGACAGGTTTCACTGCGGAAAGTCCCTCGCTACACAAGTCGCGTCACCACATTCGTTCAGTCGGGTCGCCAAAGCTGCGGTGATGAAGGCTGACAAGCACGATTGACCGGAACTGGAGTCTCACGAGGGATTTAGCAGTTCCGTGGCTGCATATTCAGTCGAGCACATGTGACTGAGTCGCCCGTACCTGAGCTCGAGAAACATTCCTTATACTGACCTACTCTCCTCCGTTTCACGAGCAGTGGAGACAACGTTTCACACGTTGCCTTCACTAACTGAGCTGACAAGTGTATGAATGAAGTCGAAGCAACAAGTGTACTTCGGGAACTCTTCTCCACCGCTTCGTAGCCGGAGCAGACACGTGGAGTTCACTGGAAGGGAGAATGGCGGGAATGATTTCTTGCAATGCAACGGAACTCAAAGCCTGTTTCATAGGCTGTACTCATACTCACCGGCTACACGGAACTCGTCTAACAAGTTATCGTCAAGTCTACGTGGACTTCCTCGTTAAGTCTGAGTGGTCGAGTGAATTTATGAACGAGCTATAGACAGAACTTGGTGGAGCCTTTGGAACTCGTATCCATAACCGTGAAGTTTAGTCTACGGAACGTAGACTTCATTCACAGCGGAACTTGTCTCTATTCTGCTATTCCCTTTGGTTTTGAGGCGAAACTCACTAAGTGGAGGCCGGGGCGGACTGCAATTCTAGTGAGATTAGTCCTCTGTTCTGACCCGATTGGAGGCTGAGGAAAGGGCACTCTTTCAGAAAACCCCACCTAAAACATATGACGACCCCCCAGTCCACTTCCATTTGTCCTTCTTTCTTGTGGTGGAACCTGGCATTCACCCTCCCAGAAGTGATTATCGCCAAAACAAAAAAAAAAAAGACATCTTGAATTTTTGCCCTCTCCCACAAAGGAAGAGTCAAAGTAAAATAGTATCCGTATCATATGGCGGCGGGCCGCGTCCCCCTCTCTTTCGTCGGTTAAGTGCTGGATGGGGAATGAATCGGTCGGCTATGTCCCTGGACCTTCCGGCTTCCCTGTCACGTCCGAACGTAATCAGAGAAGACCTACCCAAGCACCACCTTGTTATCATAAAGGTGAATATCCCATACAATCACAGGAAAGAGTACCAGAAAAACCGGAAAAGAAATCAAAAAGGTGAAAAGACAAGCAAAGACAGGCGCAGCAGGGGGTGGGGCGTCTTTCTAAACCGGGGACGCATTAAGCCCAACTAGACAAACCTGTTTGGGTAGGGCAACTCAAGGTCCGGTGAAACGATGAGAACAGCAGACACCGGCGGTTACTCACCGAAACTGCGAAGGGACGGTGCGTACACAAAATGGCGGCTTACCGCAAGTCCATACACAAGAGCTTGTTGACCATAGCAGGGATGGCCGTACTGTACTGGTTGGGCGATGGCACAGTACGCAGGACCCTCGTATGAAACCCCACCGAGCTTCCTTGCATGCAATGATGTGGAACGGACTATTATCGGATTGGACACGCCTATAGCTAAAAGAAGGTAGAGCGAGCCGTAGCGGGAGGGAGGCCAATGTCCCGTCAGATACCACGGCCCACGGTCAAGCCAGCGACCTTCACCTCCCGCAGGTCGTACGGGGCGTTTCGCCGGAGGCGGTCTATTCCCTTTTCAGATTGAGTTGATAGGGGCCTTTGGCTAACGTACGTTCAGGGGTCTGCCAGTCAACTACCTTCTCATCTAATGAGGTTTTCAGTACCACGAGTCCGTCGGTCGTTGTGTGGGTGGACTAGATTTATTCCGGTTTAAGCAATCCCTCTTTCTCATGTTTCACCATATGGATTACCTATCTTTCGGTTTCCTCCCGCAACTCCCTTCAGTCTCCTTTAGCTCTGGTGGGCGTGGTTCTGTAGTTCTTCTGACCTTCCTTCATGTCGTAGCCTTAGCTTATCGACGGGTCTTGCATTAGAACAGCATTTTATTTTACTCATGCCTTGGAGAAGAACGTTCTTTGTTTGAGTTTGAAGTCGTTACCTTGCGGGAGCCACCTGGGCGAGACCCTTCTCTTCTTTATTATTTCCCATATGCTATGTTGAATCACTTGTGAAGTCGACTTCACTTGACCGTGTCTGCTTCAACTTCACCCTAGACTCGTGTCCTGTAGTGTAGCAAGACTTTAAGAAGATCAAACAAATAGGGGCAATAAAACACTGAGTTTCACCCAAAGATAAAGATAGAGATGATTCCCCGCGGGGACAGGTACTAAGGAGGAAGATAGGGGCGAGCCATAAGTTGAAAGTTCATTGTTCTGGAGCGACGAGACTTACGGGAAGCCTGGCGTTTGAGCCGATGCGTCGATGATCACCAAATGGACTGAAAAGGATAGGCAGATTTAAAAGGAAAAGGATGCAATGATGAATAGATCCTTTCAAAGTCAACTCGAGAGGACAGGCTCCTTTATCCATCCCTTTTTCATATAATTATCCCTCCCTCCTTCTTCTTATGGGAAAGCAAGTAAGAATCTGAGTGGAATGAGTTCCACACTAGTCGTGGGGAACGAGTGTAACGTTATGCTAACTATGTTATTTCGGGCAAGGCTTCGCCGTTTGAGAAGACTTCAGAGACAGGGTGGGAATATAGGCCTCGCCGCTTGAGAGGACTAGGCTTCGCCGATTGAGAAGACCAGCAACCGGACTCGACCCTAATCATTTGCCAGATTATTGGGGACTGGAGGACGAAGGACTCCAAGCTAATTCTGTACCACCGTCGCTTGTCTGAATTGGTCCAGCAGTTCAGGAAAATCACGTTCACATACTTACCCAGAAGCGATAACCGGTTCGCCGATGCTTTGGCCACCCTAGCAGCTATGGTTAAAATTCCAGAAGGAAGAGAGGTCCACCCGCTCGAGGTGGGAGTCCGAGATGAAAGAGAAGGAGCAACAGCTTACCCTAACCCTTTGCCAACTCCTCTTGAAACACCACTCCCAACCAGTAGTGCTAACTCCAGAGAGACATGGCAGACAGAAGCAACAGTCCCTAAGCTCGGAGGAAGCTAAGGCAGCTAGAACCTCGAACTACTGCTTTTCGCTCCTTCACCTTCGGTAAAGTGCTTCGCTCCTCAGGCAGCTCCAACTCGAACTCCTAGCTCAGGCAGGAGTTGAATCCGGAGTGGAAGCCGGCCGGCCATAGGGATATTCTAAACCGAGGCATTGTGTCCCGCTCGCAAGGTTCAATGAATGATTTTCAAATGATACAGAGAAAGACTGATTGTTTCAGTTACGGTCTTTTATAGTGCTTATAGAGGGCTTAGAGAAGGAACGAATACCGAGACTCAGCGCAAGCACCGTCAGCTAGCGGATCAGGATTTGAAGTCAAGCTCTTTAAGCAGAGGGCCCGCCCTATGTTGGTTGGAGTCCCTTGGCGAGAAAGAAAAGAGATAACTAACTGGCACCTTAGCTAGTCCGAAGGGCTGCTACTAAAGCCGATAGGGAGAGGAGCAAGATCAAACCAGGGTCAGTAATCGAGTCCTGGGTTTGATTCCCTTGTTGACTTCCTTCCCTCTGTCTTCTTTTTGAAATGCGCTAGTAACCTAAGAGGCGAATAAGTTGATTCACCTTCAGTGGAAGCCGCCTTCCTCTAGCAGCATGCGAGCTTCTTTAAGGGAGTTTTTTTGTAATAACATAAATATAGAGATGCTTTCGCTTGGGTTGGTGTTAGTTAAGTAAGAAGCCTTTCTCTCTGGGTTATGACCTGTCCTCGATCACTCCTTTCCGACTCCTATCTATTTCTAATTCTAACAATTTCTACACCTCTCCAGGGCGGAGGATAGATATAGAACCTAAATCGGAGCAGAGAGGATTTATTCCTAGCCAGAAGCAGCAGATTCAACCCAAAATCCAACGGCCGTTTTGGCTGAGATTCAAGAAGAATGAAGTCGGGCTTAAGAAGCCTATTTCCATGATGGGCGGTGGGTGGGAAATGAATAGAATATTTCGTAAGTCAAGGGGCTATTGCCGGAGCGGCCAATCTCAACTCAAGATCCAAGTCAGGTCCAGGGGGTTCTAAAACGAAATAAAAATGGAAGTTCGGATCATCGCTACACGTAATGTAGATTACAGGTGTAGGTTGAAAACCAAAGAATTTTTTAAGACAAAGTCTGTAGAGGGAGGGCGGAAAGGAAAGCCCTTGCTTGGCCCTAAGGGGAAGGTTAAAGTAAAGCATAAAACCTAGTTGCGGAAGGCATAGAAATAGGATTTTAATTTCCTAAACTTATAAAGCATACACATAAGCACCCGAGGATGCCGAATCATCCACTGAGGAGTAAGAATCCTCTGTTTCATCCGAACCCACCGAAGCATCCAAACCAAAAGCTCCTGTTTCCCCCTAATCTTAAGAATCCGAAACTTAAGCCAAATTTGAAGCTAGAATAGAGGGGAATAAATGATTCCAGTAGCCAAGCGGGTCTATAACCACAATAAGAATACCCCCGGGCATTCAGCAGTTGAAGTTGATGATTTGTTTTTTCCAATTTTTCGTCTGTGTGAAAAGTATGTAGGATCCTTTCCACCTTAAGCTATGGGGCCGGAGCCTATTCCTAAAGCATAGGCTATAGTACCAAATCCAACGTATAAAGAAGCCTAGGCCGACGCCGAAGCCTAAACTGATGCATCCGAGTCCGCGGAATCAAAAGCAGAACAAAATGCTGTTTCATACGACACATCATAAGAAGCTAGAGATAGCTTTTCAGACGCTAAATTTCATAAGTCCATTTCCTTGAAAGGAGGAGATTTTTTCATTAATAAATTCCAAATCCACCGAGTAATGTAATAAGGGGGGGATATATGGCATCCGAATACGTTGTTTCAGACGCCGAATCTGCACCTGCAGAATATACAAAATCTTCCAAATCAGAAAATGAATAGTACGTAAAGAAAGGGCTTTTTGATCTCCGATCTGAGTCTCGTCTTTCGAAGGGTCTCGTTCCGTTCATACGCCGCTTATTTGTAGCACGCTTTTTTTATGTTTTAGATAAGTAAGACAAGCGCTTCATTACGCGTGATTCTAATTCTAGCGTATGCTCCTCAGCTGCTCCTACCAAGCACTAAAGGCAAAAGGATGCTTATCTGGATCAGCCTACTTTTTCTATGTTACGTCCTTCCCCTTTCTTTTGTTGTATTCAGTGGGTCAGGGAGGTACCCGCCCGTGCTTTTTCTTACCGGGAAAGACGTCGCTAGCCTAAGGCGGGCTTCGCTATCTTCCCGAAGCTGGCATTTTCCAATGGTTTGGTTTTTGCCCACTCACATGGGTACAAGGGGCTTGACTATATTTTACTTTATGTAATTAAGTTTAGCTGGAGTTAGAGTGGGTCGATAGATTGGAAAGTTGTATCATGTATAAAGTGTACCAACTGACACCCTCGGGATAGCAGCAGGACAGAGGGAAGCATATTATGAGCCAGTTCGAGTACCAAAGTAAGGAGTTTCGCCATCATATGAACCTGTAGCAAAGGCATCAAAGGAAGCAGCATCCGTTCTAAAACTCGTTGCTTCATATCTAGATCCCATGGTTGCACCCCAACCAGTTTATGTGCTAGTTCCAGCTTCTATTCGCCCAGTTCCATATCTCTCCCATTTCGAGAGCCATAGTCCATTCCAGATTCAACACCAGCAGCATCCTAGCCAGGACCAGCAACAGAGATAGTAGTCGCTGCAGTCGAAGTAATTGAACCATAAGCAACACCCCTAACAGTTGCATTTGATCGAGATCGGGTCCGGTTCCAGTAACGGAAGCAGAAGCATTTGACCTCGTTTACCTCAACCCAATAGTGAATGCGCCGGTTTATGGACCAAAACCAAAGCCATTCATTGAAGATCCCGTGCCAGTAGCTACGTCCCTAGTAATAGAGCGAGTTTACGTAGTAGATCAAGTTCCGCATCCTTCCAACTACGAGGGATGGTTCCACTCTCTCTGGTTCCGGTCCTCTTCCGTTCCATCCTGCCTATGGCTCTAAGAAGGCTGAAGTGAGTGAAACTACTACCTCTTCCGGGCCGGCCTTTCTTGTCTTTCCGGGTACTTTTATTTTCTTCTTAGCTTTTTGAGTCCGGGCGCTATATGGGGCCTGGCCTGACTCTATATGCGTGCTTGTCTTTCCTCTAGTTTGAAGATACATATCATGCAGAGAAGTCTCTGGATCTACTTTCTTTCCTTGCACTTCTCTCTCCCTCTGTCAAGATGCTCTCTCACGCCTCACTCGAGCTTATGTGAGATATGATTCTTCCTCAAGCTATTCATTCGCATTTGAATCTAACCTAGTCTTTCAAGAGTCTCTTCCTCAAGCTAGTAAGCCGATCTTAGAGGTGACCGGCCGCGCTCTCGTTCCATTTAAGAAAGCCTTGCTTGCTGGCTAGCTCGTGCAATCAACGAAAAAGACCTTTGCGTTAGTAAGCTAGCTTTGTAAGCTAAGCAAGCCTGGTTCTCCGGGCACTACGGTAGGACGTGGATCGATCATGACGAGAATGGACTTCTCCGTAATGTAATAGAAGAGTCACAGTCCAGTTCCCCGGGCTTTCTCCCTTCTCGACCAGACGAAGGAGATATGAATTCCATTCAGGCGGGCTTGGCTTGACCGTGTGTTCTCTCCTGGTCGCGTCGGAGGCGAAAACTGGCAAAGTTCATCATTCAGTGGTGGGGTGTTCATAGAAAAGAAGGCGTCGCCCAACGAGTGGCAGATTTTGATAGAGTCTCGCTCATAGAGGAAGAGTACGCGCGCTAGCGCGCTACGGCTTACGCAGTTGATCGGATCAGATAGCCCTTCGGGCAACCAACCAAACCCGGCACATCAAATTCCATTCCGATCAACAACTTGGAGGTATGGCTGAGTGGCTTAAGGCATTGGTTTGCTAAATCGACATACAAGAAGATTGTATCATGGGTTCGAATCCCATTTCCTCCGGCACGGAAGTGGAACGGGCGGGCGAAATTACGTGAGAGAAAGAACCTCTTGGTGGAGTCCCCCGGAGGACAGAATAGCACTACTTAGTGACTAGAAGCGGAGAGCCTCTTTCTTGTTCTTGGTGGCGTCTATAGCGAAGAACACCTGACCGAACGAGGGCCGGCCAGGGACTGGACGGCTCTCGGTTCTTGAGCAAGCTCCTCCACTGCTTGGTAAGGTAGGGCGCTATTCGATGAAGAAAACAAAAACTTTAGGAAAGTGGTTCAGGTAGCTCAGCTGGTTAGAGCAAAGGACTGAAAATCCTTGTGTCAGTGGTTCGAATCCACTTCTAAGCGGGCGAAGGTTGCTTGCAATAGGAGCCGGGAGCGAGCCGGATTTGGAAATTCAAGTGAAAGAGGGGTTGGAGGCAGATTTGAGAAAAGCGGTTTCTTACTCGGATTGGTTCTCGCGTCCCTGTGCCCAAAAAGGATGGGCGAGTTCGGTTTGAGTGTTCATCGATCGGGTGGATCTATATGCTCCGGGGTGGTGAGACGAGGTGTAGCGCAGTCTGGTCAGCGCATCTGTTTTGGGTACAGAGGGCCATAGGTTCGAATCCTGTCACCTTGATGTGACGCTGAAGTCAGCAAATACTAAAATATGAACATCCATCGACCGTTACCACCTCCTCTTACTCGTGACTCGTATATTTACTTTCTATAGCAAGCACACTCTACGAGACCTATAGCTAAAGATCATATAGCGCCACAGTATATATACGAACCTATACGGAACACTTCTCTCTTTCTCAGCGCTTTCTTTAGGCTCCTGGCGGTAGAACACAACCAATATAATATTGAGCTTGAGCATCCCAATAATGGGGCTAGCGGAATTTTTTAAAATCGAAGAAATGCTTATTTATAAGGTGACAGGGCAGCTAGTTTGAGTGGGGCCTGACGGTTTCCCGAACTTCTTCTTTATTTAATAAGGGGGTAGTTGGAGAGGAAAGATCGATGGCAATCAAGGATGGATTTCGGAAGGGGTGCTTACTGAAAGAGTTCAACACTACGCTCATTGCTCTTCTTCTAAAGTCCCTTGGAGCCAATCGGTTGCCTGAAGCTTGACATGATGAAGGCGCTGCCCTTCCCGAAAGAAAGAGGGAATGGCCCTTCCTCTTACCTTCTGTTGAGACTGAGATAGAGGACTGGGCTTTCTCCCTCTTCTACCGAGAGGCCGCGGGAGTCAACTCTGTCTCACATCCTCATCCCCCTGGCGATCTACGCCCTCCCCTCCGCCTAGGATTGCTGGCACTGGATGAAGCACGGGTCGTCTAACAAGGCATGGGACCCATAGATTCATTGTCTGCTGTGCAGAAGCTTCCTTCCTGCACCTGCATGCGCGCTTCTCCAGAAGGAGGCACACATCGTAACAATTCACCGCGATAGCTGCCTTTGGCTCTACTGTAACTGATTCCTCGGGCAACGAGACAGTGGATTGATTCCTACACCTATGGGCTCAGGTTCCTTCCTCTTCTAGTCCGAATCAAGATGGCTCCTCTCGATCTTGTGATGCCTTCGGCCCAATTCTCAAGAGTTTTTCGCTCCTTTACTTTTTTTTTAGTAAAGGGCGCGCTTATGAACGGTTCCGAAATGACACGCTATTCCGTCTCATCCTTTCCCCCCGGATGGTAGGAAGAAGATAAAGGAGGAGGAGTTTTGGTACTTCAACCGAGGAAGACTCGGACCCGCCTCTTTGTTTGAATCACTGACAGTTCGGGCAGGCCCGCAGGACTGGAATTATGAAAAGAAGGAATGTCTGGCTTTTCTTATTCTAGTGCAGGTTCTTGCTCGGTATAAATCGCTTCACTTTGAGTTGGCTTGGCCCGCGCCTTGACAAGGCTGTTGCCCCTCCTTCCCGGCCTGGGGGGGCGTGCAAGGTCTCACGATGCCCCTCCCTCCACCCGTAGAGAGAGCCGGAGTTACGCCTCTGTATGACGGATTGATTGATAGTAGGATCAATCATGGTTTAGTTTCATTCAGGATCGACATGCCCTAGGTTTGAAGAATTCGATGACAGGCCTTCGCTGCAAAAGATCCCGGAATTGGTCGATTCGGAATCGGCTGGATTGGAGGGATCCGGAGCCACAAGGATCTTCAACGGGTTCGAAAGTCTTTTGATTCCAGGCGGCCGGCCCAATTCTATGGAATTAGCTATAAGTCAAGCTTGTCGACTATCAAAGGAAAGGCCGGTTCGAACTTGTGATTTCGATAGGCCGAAAAGCTTTTACAGCTAGAGGGCGGGTCTAGCGGAAAGCGAGGAGCTCGCAACAGCTAAATCACGATCTCAACAATATATAACTAGTGGTTTTGTACCTGCTACCTCTTATGCTGCCTTCCCAACCTTTGCCTCCGATGCTAGCTCTCGACTTGGAAAGGATGCCACTGTCTTTGCCATAGGTGGTTATGGATCCACTCGGTCAACTGAAACTCCTGCCCGTGCCTCTGCCATTGGCTTTGCTGCATGCTCCGTTACTGGCTCTCTAAATTAAATTAGCCGTGCTGCGGGGTATACTCAATCTGGGTCTGTCCCTAGTGGTGCTTAAACAAGTGCTGCTGCGGGAACCCGGTCAACCGCTACAAGTCCTGAGTCAAAACAAAAAGGTAAGCTCGGTTTCAATACCCTTCCTGTGTGCTTTGTTCCCTGTACTCTTGCCTTTTCCTCTCCTGCAGGCGGTGAATCAAGAGGATATGGATCTCCAATGAATGGCTCTCGATCTGGCTTAGATGCTGATTCGAATGCTGAGTCAATTGCTGGTGTTACAACCTATGCTACCTTCTCTCCTGCTACCGGTGCTTATTTGACTGGGACTGGAAGGAATGCTACTGACTCTCGATCTCGATCTAAATCTCCAACTGGATAGGGATCATCTGCTCGCATCTCCGACAGGATTTGGAACCTTATCTTTATCTGCCTTAGCCGATGGTTGCTTCTCGGTAAACAAGGTCCACTGGGTCAAGGTCAACAACAGGCATGAAACCCCGTAAAATTGGCATAAATAGATTTTCCGTTCATAAGAGGTCGATAAAAAGTCGAATAGTTTAGAAAGCCCGTCTTTTTGGCCTCAATTGCTTTTCCACTCATAAGAGTGAGATCAAAACTCTTTTCCTTTATGAAACCCCTTATTTTTCATTAAAAAAGAGCGATTTAAGCATTCACAAACTAGAAGCTATGAGGACTTCCTTACTCAACTAGAATAGATACTTTAAGGAAATGAAGCTACAGACTACACAGACTATAGGGAAGATAGAGAGATTCTCCTTGCTTCCATACCTTTTCTTACTTCTTTTCCTTTCTTACGCTCTTCGATAGCTGCCATCTTGGATTACAGGAAGAACCAGATGGCTAGATCTAATCTATTCTTTTCTCTCCTATCTGATCGTAGACCACCCTGGGGAAGAGCCAGCTAAGATAGATAGACACCTTAGAGAGCTGCCAAGCAAGGAAAGGTATTTGAATATCAGTAATCGGCTTGCTCACTCGGAGCTAGGTTTGAATCTCCTTGCGCGATCGTTCACTGCCTTCACTTCCTATTCCAGTGAGAGCAAAGAAGAAGGCAAGAGGCTCTTCCTTATTCTACTACAAGTAAAGGAAGTCTTAAACTTAAGAGGTTGCCCGCTATCCAACTGCCAAGAGCAAAGAAGAGCAAGCGAACAGCTGCTCTCTAAGAACCGAACTACTGGGAGACTCGGCAAGAAGACAGCTAATATCCCCTCAAAGGCACAGACAGAGAGGGAAAACGCAGAAGAAGCGGGATTCTAGCATCTGATGCCTCTGATAGGGAAAAGAGCAGAGACCCTGCATGCAGATCTTACAAGATAGCATAGGAAACGTATGATGCGTCGGTTGCGGCTGATAACTGGAGACATAGAGACAGAGACCTAGATAGAAGGAGGAGTCCGCCCTTATCCCATGACTTTGCAAGGGAAGCAAACTCACTTATTGAGCTAGGTTTTCAATCCAGGTTTCACGCTTATTGACTTCAACAAATTAGATCCCTCAGGGAAAAGCCTGACTCTATTCCCGACTTTATGCAGGAAAAGCGGCACCGGTCTATCTCCAGGGATCATAGGGGAGAGGTAAGCAGGAGCTCTTACTCGACCAGCCCTTGATTTGATCCTAACTAGCCCCCTCGTCAAGCCTGTCCTTCCACTGACGGCTACCAACCTCCTTGAAGCAATGGACAACGTACTTGTCGGACTGCCTTTATTGAGACCCAACTTTACCACCCCGTCTTGTTTACTCACTGGTAGGCGAAACCATGGATTTTGATCTTAGTTGCCAATTGCCCATCGGGCGGGACTATGATAACTCGACTGATCCACCCCAAAGTCAGATTCGGGACATTTCGATGATGCAGGGTAGGATTCCGTTCCGAGCCAAACACTTGGTAAGATGGATAGAGCAGGACGATTGGCTGATTATTAGACCCATTCCTCGTGTTTGACGTCTAGGTACTTGAAGTAAGGGAGGAATCTTGTTATTGTTTAATTCGATCTGCTCATGGCACTGAACTGAACTCCTGAACTTCCAGCGTGGGAGGAATATTTGCTTTGTAATTGTCACATTTGCCTAAGAAATGGCACTTATTGGTTCGAACTGGTTATGCCAACCCTATTTCGGCTGTTTTCCCTTCCCTTTTCATCAATGACAACTGGAACAGGAGTCGTTTTACGGGTTAACTGCCCTTAGTATGAATGAGTTAGCACCAGGAGCTTGATTAGGAGAATACAGATTAACAGGTTAACGGAGCTTAACTGCTCTTCCTAGGATTCTTATTATCAATGATAACTAGGAGAACACACAAAGAAGAGTAATTCGTTTGCTGGGAGCAATTAGTATGATAGGAATTGGGCAAAAGGGGGACTAAAAAGATTAATTCATCTTATGTGCCCGGTGCAATCTCCTAGATAGAGGGATTGCGGTTGTTCACTCAAGGCAAGGGGAGCCAAATGAGAACTAGAATCCTTCGCACTGCACTAGCTCGGGCTGAGACCGAACTGAACTTCAGCAGAAAGGAAACCTCACCCAATCTGGTAGGAATGCCTGAAGGAAAGGTAGCCCCGAGGCCTTCTCGATCAAGTTCTTTGTTCACGCGCATTCCTTGATTCTGGTGACCAATTGAATATGGGAGAGGGTCTTGTTCTATCCTGAGAGAGAGGGGACAACCAGACAACAAACAGAACTGCTTTTCGATTTCTTCTTTTCACTTTTCACCTTAGACCAACTGCCAGTACAAGGCAAGGAAGACCACGCAGACTCATTCTGCACAGTCTGATCCAACAGCTAGGAATGGGCCCATAAGAAAGCAAACCCACTTATTGAGCTCCTAGCCCCCGAGGAAGAGAAGAATAGGGTCTTCCCTAGTCATAGAAGGGGAAGCTATGCTAGTCCTGAGAGTCCGTATTTGGTCAACTAATTGATCTATCTCCGAGTGACTTATAAAGAAGAGGAACCTATCCGAGTCCACCAATTCTTGTGTACCATACTAGTCTCGTATCATAGGATTATGAGGATTCTGCTTTTCACATGCATTCTACGTTCAAAATCGTCTACTCTCATTGCTCGATCTCTACTCCCCGAAAAGGTTACTCTCCTTTCTACCGAGCAAGCTCCATTCATGCCCAACCATCGCACACAAGAGACAGCCCTTCGGACCTATGGCGAACCAGTATCGTACTCTAGGGCGGTCTAGTGAGAGCAAATGATCAAGCAAGAATGTGCCTACATCCGCACTTCGTTGACTAGTGAAGGGAGTGAACCCTTGGGGCTAACGTTGCCACTGGGGTCGCTCATCTTACTCTAGGGTAGCACTCTCTATGGAAAGATGAGTAGTTTTGCTTCACTAGCCAAGTCCATGCACCTACAGCTCGATCTACTAGCGCTCTCTTCGATCCTTCCACGTCAAGCCCTCCATTGAGGTTATCCCGGTAAGCCCGATTGTCTTACTGATTCTGTTCCCCAAACAAGAAGCAATTTCTTTCACTAAATAGGTTACATTTGTAGCAGTCCAAGAATTGCTCTATCCCCGAGGTCACTCTCAAGAGTACGACCGGAGGCCCATCTTCTTACTTAACGAGTTTGTGTCGCATAATGTGCCCTTCTTCCTGTGCCAAAGGAGAAAGGAATCTTTTTTTTAACAATGGAATCATGACAAATCTGTACGCGTCTAGTTCCGCTTCTTGCTCTTTTGCAAGAATGCCTTTAGTAGACGATTCGATTGGTCCAACCAACGATTTGAATTCAAAATCCCGGGACAGCTATACCGATGTGTCAACGTCAACGGTACTTCTCTGATCTGATCGAGAAGCATTCTCCAACCTGCTTTTAGTCAGGAATCTCGTAATTCCTTTCCCAATCCTGTTCCCAGGGCAGCGCTCAGTAGCAAACTCTCTTTGCAACCTATAAAGTAGGGGTATTGCTTTCCTATGCACCCATTTCTCTTGCTCGATGGGATATTAAGAAGAAGCAGCAGCCTCAGATGAGGAGATGGCCAAAGATCTATTATCTGTCCCGTTTCCTTTAGCAAGATCCCTCGTGCGAACCCCCTAGCTGTAAACCACCCTTATAATAGAATCAACCTAGCTAGCGGGCCTAAAAGCCCTTCTTTCTAAGCTAAGAATATTAGAATTCTTAGCTCATTCTCACGAAAAAGCCAAAGAGGAAGAAGAGCCTTACCTGCCTTCCAGCCCAACCCTGTCTTCCTCTTCACGATTCGACCCATTCATTGAGAGATGTTGGAGCTTCCTCTATGGGATAAAGGCTGTCCCCTTGTCAAGATGCCCTGGAGATTAATCCAAAGAAGAAGAAGCAGATGGGGAGCTAGACGAAGATCGATTCATTGGCCATTTCCCTTGAGAAAACCCTGGACTTTCGAGCATCGAACTCCTCCTATTCATAATCAAAGAATAGCATAAAACGGCTTCAAACCAGAACAACATACCTATAAAGAACGGCATCCGCGCCCGAAAGCCAAGCCTTCTCACTTCTAGGTCAACCCGGAAAGAACGATCTGCTTTGTACGCCCGCCCCCTCTCTCCTGACATTGCGGAAGTTCCCCTCTTGTCTGGTTTCAAGGTTGAGCTGAATCGTCGACTTCGAACCTTGGCTTTCAAGAATCCATTCTATGCCCCATCTCTCTAATGATAAAATCTATTTGACAGGCCTAAGGGGCATCTCCGTTATTGACACCTAAAGAAAGCGATTTCGAGGCCTACAACCTGCCTAGGAGGAGCAACCGAAGCATCTCACGCGCCCAATGCAAAGTCATTATCCTGGACTCAGATGCTGCAGCTGCTGGATCAGGCTGCTAGATCAGAAGGATCGGACGCGTAAGAAGAAGAAGAGGGCGGATTCGGCTACTGGTGGAATAATTGGTATTTCGCTATCCGTTTCGGCTAGTGTGAAATAGGGTAGCCAGTCGATATCTTAAGATATGGGCATATCAGGATATCCTCAATCGAAATCTCTATTCTTTTTTCTTTTGCCATTTATTTCTTTGTATCCAAATCTCGAGTTTAAAGCATCGAACGTCCCCTTCCCTCCAGATCAGATTGAGCTGGTTTCCCCCTAATCACACTAATCACATAAGAAGAAGGATTGACAGTCTTAAGCCCAAGCTGGTGAATCTCCTCCTAAACAGAGTAACCTCCCCTCTTCGAAATCTGCTTGATGCCAAAAGCACAAGGTTTTCTAAACCAAACCACGATGCCAAACAAAAAGGCTTCTCAAAAAGGTGGGTTGAGAATATTCGTATTAGAACACAGAACGCCGACTGAACTGAGCTCGCTCGGGCAGCTGCCGATGGATAAAGTGGACGAATTGAGATTTGATTCAAATCCAATCTAGAAGAATATCTAGTGTGAGGCCCAAAAGACGCTGTTTCGTTTCCTAAACGCTTCCACTTACGAGCTCACTAAGTTGGATTGCCTTCTTTCCATTCCGCAGGGATGGTGTCCGTCCCCACTCAATCCCCTATTCATATTGCCTTAAGCGTGCTTCCGTTTCCTGGTCTTTGAGTTCCCAAAGTGGGTTTGGTCTGGTCTCTCAAAGTCGTGGTTTTTGTATCGAAATAGACGAACCCTGGCCTATTTCGACGTTGAGAAAAGGGGTATAGAACCCCAGTAATAAGAGGTAGGATAATAGGTTCTCGTACTGTGACCTAGACCCCCAGCTTCCTACCTTCTAGCCCCTCCTAGCATAGTGGAAACCTCACTCGAAAGGATATTAGAGGGCTGCTTTACCACAGGCGAATCGTGGAAAAGCGCGTGAGAGAAGGAACTACGTGAAGACTTTATCAGTCTTACTATAGGATAAGAATATTCGTAACTAAGAGACTGAAAGGAAAGAAGACCTGACTAGGATAGCTTCCTGGCCTAGGTAGTTTGTATGTGGTAGTTAGCTTTCTTTTCCCTAGATTGCTTAGTGCTGAGCTAAGTTCCGCCCTTTCCTATTAGCTATAGTAGGAGGTTGACTATGTCCTCAGACATTGATTGCTAGACGGAATGTAGGATCAACTCCTTTATTATTATTAGTAAGATAGGGCGAGAGAGGAACGAACTGAACCAAGACTCGAAGACAGAAAACGAGAGTGAAGGTCCTTTTTCTCGTTGACTGGCCCTTGTTGCACTTACTTCATCCTTCTGTTTACTTCACTCTTGCTGAAGTTTGTTTACCGCCCGCTTTTTCCCTATTAGTAAGTTCCCTCTCTTTCTTTCCCTTCTGTCCCCCCGGGTTTCTGATTCAGCGACCGACCACTTTAGTAGCATTCTCTTTCTGATTCCTACGGGGAAGCATCCTCCCTTTAAGAGCTAGCACGGGCTAGAGGGTATCCCGCTTTTTGACATACGCGAATGGGGCCAATCAGTAAGAGGCCCGCAGGAGACTGACTTTGGAGGGCAGTACGATAACCTCGTAGACAAATCCTACCTCTTATTACACGGCTGATCCTTCTGAGCTAGCAGCTGCAGACTCGGAGACACCTCCAGATCCGGAAAACGAAACCAGGACTTTCAAATGGGGCGCACGGCAAGAAAACACAACTCTTAGGGTAGAGCGAAAATACATATGATTTTAGTAGTAGAAATCGGACGATTATCAATACTAAAGAAAACTACATATACAGACTAACAGCTGGAGCGAATCATGCTATTTACGATGTTCTGGACAAACAAAAGAAATGATGAAATGACGTAAAGTGAGATGCGATGCCAACAATACGACACATCCATCAACAGAGTCCACATAACAAAGTCAAAACAAAGGAAGCAAGGCAAGAGGCCAAAAAAGCGGAAAGCAAAGAGGGGGCGGGGAGCTGAGCTGGTATACTTGGGGCACATCATCGGCTCATCCGGAGTCAAGATAGATCCTGAGAAGACGAAGTCTGTCCGGGAATGGCCAACCCCCAAGTCGCTGACGGAGGTAAGGAGTTTCCTCGGCATGACCCTCCGCACTAAAGATTAATAAAGAACTACTCCCGCTTGATCTTACTCGGGGCCCAGAAAAGAAACAGACCTTTCGATGGGGAGAGGATCCAGAGCGTGCGTTCCAGGCACTTAAGGATAAAAGTCTGCGAAGCACCGGTTCTGGCCATGCCAAACGTTCAAAAGCCGTTCGAAATCAAGACGGACGCTTCTGCTCATGCTTTGGGAGCCGTTTTATGGCAAGACGGCCGAGTGGTCGCGTACCACAGCGAGATGTTCAATACAGCCGTCTTAAACTATCCCACATACGAGAAGGAGATGTACACGAGAGTGCTGGCTGTGAAAGACTGGAGGCACTATTTGCTCGGGAAGGAGACGCTTTACGAATAGGCCACTCTGATCAACAAGCCCCTTCAGTATCTACAGATGCAGTCCAAGCTTCAGGAGGCGCGTCATATGAAGTGAGTTTCAGTTCCTGCAACGGTTCGAGTTGGTGATCAAGTACAAGAAAAGAAGGGCCAACGACGGTTGCTTTCTGTATAGCCTGGCCTGGCATGTGGCCTCGTAGCAAGCAATATACTCAGCGTGTGTAGAGGAAGAAGCTGTGACTCTTTCTCACTCTTCCACGAAATGGCGCTGCCGGTAAGCAGGAAGACGTATCCTGATGTCGATTTCCTGGTGTCTGGGTACCCAGCGTAATCGGAGTCCGAATATCCGACGATCCCCAGTATATCGGATCGCCTTTATGTGATCATTTAGTCTCTGGTCCCCTGAAGATACCTCATTACTTTGAAGGCAGCTTTCCAATGCTCCATGCCTGGGTGACTTTGGTATCTACCTAGTAAACCCACAGCATAGACAATGTCCGGCCGTGTACACGTCTGGGCGTACATCAAGCTTCCAACAGCAGAAGCATATGGAATGCCCTTTATCTTATTTTTTTCTATATCGCTCCTCGGGCACTGCGAAACACTGAGCCTGTCTCCCTTCTGTACAGGTGCCATACTGGGGTTGCTGTGCTGTATACCTTACCTCTCTAAGACTTTTGGGATTTAGGCCTTCTGAGATAGTCTGAGGATACCTCTGGAAATGTCTTTGTGAATCTCAATGCCAATGACATATGAAGCTCACCCATATCCTTCATCTCAAAGTTCCTTATGAGGCGTATCGTGCAACAGCCCCAGATCACTGAAGCAGTATGTCGTCAACATATAGGACTAGAAAGATAAACTTGCTCCCACTTTAGGTATATATACTGATATATACTGTTTTCCTTAAACCCAACAGTCATTCTCAAGAAAATACAGCACATAATGAGGTTTCCTTGGGTAAAGATAAGAGTGAGTGGGGAAGGAAGGAATAGGCTCAAGTAAAAGCGGAGGGTCCGAACAGAAGGAGAAAAAGCTCAAGAGAGGATAGAGGACCGGTTCTCGTTATCGGTCTTTTATTACACCATTAAGAGAAAGGTTGTTGTTCTCTTTCATAGCTCTAGCTGTATGGCTGGACCGGTTGGTTGAACCTGGCTGCTCTACGTACACTCCCTTTTTGAGAGCAATCAGTTCCTGCCCTTGCCCAAAAAAGCAAGAGAAATTAAACCAAATGCAATCAATCGTCAGACCGCCTGAAGTCACTCTTTCTGTTTAGCTTTTCCAGGCATACAATCAACACTTAAAAAATAAAAGGTAGGTGTATAAACCCTTCTATTGATCGATTCGCCTAAACGAGTTTCACACACAAATTCGTTAAGAACACAACCCTAATATGAAAGGCTGTGGATATAGTCTACATCGGCGTATTAGTCATAGGAAGAGGAACAAGACCATCCGCTAGGTCCCGGGACCCTGTGCTATGATTAATAATCTCTTTCGATCTACTCCGAACTAGTCTTTGGTCTATGATCTCTCATCCATGGTATCTCTTCCCGCTTTTGCTATTGATCCTTTCCTTCCCATCGCTTTCCGTAGGTTTCTGAACTGGTAGCTTCGTCCCTTCCCTCATCGCCACCTCTGTACCTGCCCTGCTCGTTCCCGCCAGCCAAGCAGGTATTGAAAATAGTCAAAGCACCCTGAACCGGACCAAGCAAGCACCCTTGGCTTGGGGCACCTTCTATAACCTTAAAGTACAAAGAAGGCCAATCCAGTTCTATACGAAAAACCAGACACCCGCTGCAGGAATCTGGTATTGGAGTCCCGCATCGAACTATGAAACCCGGTATTTTTCATTAAAATCGATTTTACCTCGGGTGACTAAGCTCAAAAGTGGAATCGTTTAGAAACCCCCGTATTTTTCATTAAAAAAGAGCGATTTAAGCATTCACAAACTAGAAGCTATGAGGATCTTGTGCTTGAACTTGAAGGAATTCTTAAACCTGATTCGCCCCCGCCCGAAAGGTAATTTCTAGAAGTGAAAACGAATTGATATACCTTGGTTAGTCCTTGATTGGGTTAGTTTTCAGTTAGCGTTCAGGGAATCATATTCTTTCTCCCTTAGCCGCTCACCGATAGCCAAGTCAGTGATGAATATGAGCGCAATCCAGTACCCTTATTCCCCGCACGCTCGTTAGCTGGGCCCCTGATCCGCATAGACCAATAGATTGAGACAAAGCGGTCTTCTCTGCTCACTAAGCAGAATTCGTTATTGGCAAGATGATATGCTACTCTCTACTCCAAAGGGGGCTAAAACAGTGGTTGGCCTATGTGAAATGGTACGCAGAGGTCGGGATGTCTCCAGAGGTGATATCGAACAGTCTGCCTCTGACCGTACCACGCCTTCTATTTAGAATGCCAAGCCCTTGCTCCCAAGGCGAGGAAACCAATCCAATCCTGCCCTAGCCGGGGCTCCCCGCTTGCTTATCCCAATTCTAGCGTCCCATTCATTCCCAGTCCAGATAATCTTCAGGATCTAGAACTAAGACTGGACCAGGTATAGCGGGCACCCCTTCCGAAATCAATCCTCTGATTGCCATATATAATCTAAGTGATTCAAGGAAGGCTTCTCAGTTCCTACTATACCAGTGCAGCAGGCACCCAATGCACCTCCAGCTCCTGCTCCTATAGTCATTAAAGTAGGCACATTTTAGTTCTGGGTTATAGGACCTTGGTAACTTGGCTCGGTGAGCGTAGCTAACTTGCTTGTTGAATGAGTAAGGCCCTTAGGTAGGGGTAGAGTAAGCAGAGTAAGCAACAAGCCCCTACTGCTTGACCAACAATAGCAGAGCCAGTAGCTATAGATCGAGATCGAGAGCCGGATGCACCAGTAGTCAAGTCATAGCCAGTTTACCATCACTATAAAGGGCAGAGGTAGCCGCATATGATCAACCACCAAACGTAGATTAGTTCGATCAGCCCACAGAATTCTGTGCACAGCTTCGAGATGAGGGATACGTGGAGACTGCATAAATTGACTAAGGACACCAACTGCATATACCACAACTTCTATTTAGAATGCCAGTCTGAATAGCAGATGCTTTCCCGCAACCTTCTTTCTCTAGCTCTCTTTTCTTACTTTTGCCTCAAGTGAGATCACACAAGTAGGAATTGAACCTACGACCAGAGCTCCAAAGTGTGAGAAAAAGGACCAAAACAGGAACAAAGAACGAGAAGTGAAAATGCACTAAGAACGAGGCAAGACGTTTAGCGATTAGCCCGGTAAGCTTGCATTGCTCCATCCTGTCAGCCCATATCCGGTCTTTCTTGCGCTTGTCTGACAGTTAGTTCGATCCATTAGGTTCTGCCTTGTAGGAGGGAAAGCCCTTTCCTGCCTTTAGTAGGGTGGACCATTTATGCTATGTCATAATAGATTCAAAGAGAAGAGCTAGGACGAGGAGTTCAAGAAGAAGAAGATTGCTAAATCAGATCTGGAAACCTGGACTCTGTCCCCCTTCGCTTATGGAAGTCCTCGTGGGCTTGGTTCTAGGAGAATTGTGCCGTCAGAGGCAAAAGCAGTAGCTAATGGAAAGGAAGGACAAGACCTGTGAGCAATATTTCGAGTTATGCACAAAATGCCTATTTTATTAGCTTCAAACAAGAGTCTTATCTTAAGAAGTGTGAGACAAAAGCTTTTAAAAAACCAAACCAGGAGATTGCCATATCAATCGAATCCACCCTTTGACACCAAAGAAGCAACGGACGATGATTGAGCTTGGTACCTGTCCCTGCAGGTCGGGTATGAGAACGAATCCCTAGGCTTTCCAACAGTAAGGGGCTTCCCGAAGATTCACTTGTTGTTCTTAGTTGCCTGGCTCTCTCCTCTTTCTCTTGTTCCAGTCCCCTAAAGCAATACTTCCAATGAGAGGTGCGAGGAGGGAAAGACTTGATATGGGCTTGTTGGCGTCTTAAACCCCACTTTCGAGACCACTTAGGATCTTATTTCTATTGTTTGAAGGTCCGTCGTGTTGGCTGGCTCAGATACTACTTACTCTCTTTTTTAGCAGGGACATCCTAAAACGACTAAGCTATACCTTTTTCAAATCCAGCCCCAAAAGCAAACTTATTAGTGTCGTTCAGATCGCGCGCGACAAGGAAATCTGCACCAGACAGCCCGCCTAGTGACTGTCTCAACCCCTCATGTGGGATAACCTAATGATGCGGGTCAATATCTGAATGGAGGTACATTAACCCGAGGTGGAATCCTAGGCATCCTTGCTCTAGGGCATAAGCGTATATGCGATTCCGGGATATAGCCGGATATAGCCTTCTTCTCGAACTCCAAGCATTTGGTATGTCAAAAATAACGGGCCCTGTCAGATGCCTCCTGTGGAAGATATACCGAACTGCTACCTCTCTACGGACCTTCTGGCATGGCTTCTTTCTTCTCTTTTTGAAAAGCCTTTCATCCCAGGCTCTTTCTTCGGTGCTTCTTCAAAGCCTGCCTACTTAGCCGACTATCTATGGCTGCCTATGTGGAAATAAGGAAATTCGTTTCCTGCTATGGATGATCGATCTCTCTTTCAATACTTCCTATCTTCCTGCTCGGGAAATTGAGATTATATAAGATAGTATATAAGATAAGAAAATAATTCCTCGTTCGCTAGGTTTCCTTTTCTGTTCAGAATGGAGACAGGGGGGTACTGCCACTGGTGAAACTACGTCGGGGAACTATTATCCAGTAGGGGCTGCTCTCTGCTTTCGTTATTAGAGAAAGGGGAAAGGGCTTTTTCAGCTTGCTGACTAGGGCTCATGATGTGTTATTGACCACATAAGAATCTTTCTTTTACCGAGCAAGGAGAGCCTATCCCTATAGACAGTGCCCATGCCCGCTCAGCTTTTGGGCAACGTTTTACTTCCTTAGAAGAAAAAGGTGCAAAGTGAAATCAATAGGCACCGTGCTTTCCTTTTCTCTCACTCCATCGATGGTTTGGCTTCCTCGCTATCAATCAATAGAAGAAATAGAGTTTAGTCTCTCTTCTTTTGGGGACTTCCTCCAGCAATGAATAGGTATTCCTACTTGTTTGTCGAGACCAGCTAGCTTATGCTCTTTCCTATCTCAACGAGTCTCTGTCTTTCGGGAAAGTCAAAAGCTCGACTCTTTGGACCACACCATTGCCATGGAATTGTCCTCGAGCGGCATATAAGTATTAATCCATCTGTAGCTTTCCTTCGATTCTCTTTCTATATCTATATTTTTCCCTTGGATCCTTCTCACATTCATCACGCGTCCATCGACGCCTACGAGTCTCTCGCTATTGTTCTTTTGCTCCCTCATCTATCACTGGTCTTTGCTCAGGCCTTCTAGTCCCTTCGTGGGGTCTTCGCCGAACCTATAGTCATGTTTGTTGGATATGGTGCGGAAGAGCCTGAATCCATGTATCTATCCATTTGTCGATGCCTGCTGCTTCATCAGCACATTTCCATTACTGCAGCACACTCGAAGCAAGCATAAAGGGATGCTTTCTGGTTAGCAAACTGAAGGCTTCCACTCTATCTATATCCTTTGCCCTTTCACCCGGATCGGTTGCTACCTTCTCTCTTCTAAAGGTGATGGCTTTGCTAGCACTATCTGATTTTCTCATTTCTATCGAAGGTACGCCGGGATCTTCCTTTCATCGGTGGCTTGCTGCTTTCTTGTCGGCACCTTCCCTCAGGTCAGTTCAGTAGTAGATGGCTTCCGTACCCAACTTTAGAGAGGGTACGAAAAGGTTTTGGAAGTTCAGGACCCTTCTGTGCCCGTTGGGTGAATACTTGCTTGATATAAGAGTAACCAATTCTCCAATCGACGTTGTTCGTCGTTTGTGGTTCTGATTCTTCTTCAGAAGTACGATTTGATACTGGTTTCGTCCGTCCGCAACGTAAATAAAGTCAGATTTCGAGAGACAATTCACTTCTTAGATATGGGGTATTCTACCCCCTATTTACTCTAACCCCCCTCTACAGGATGGCTATTCTTGATCGGCGCCTCGTTACTTCTTAGGACCTTCAATCAAGATTTTCCTTGCAAGCAGATTCCCCAGCTCCTGAATAGGTGCTGCAAATCTTAATGTATGGAAGACTACCTGCGACTATATTGAGGAGTAAGGAAAGGGCTTCCATGACAATGAGGTCATTCTTGCATGGGCTTGGGATTGCCTCAAGAGAGGAATTCATGGGCTAGGCTTGCAGGCGCGTCTTCTTATGTTTGCTACAATGCATGTTTTAGGCCTTGAAAGAGACCTTTTGGTGTGCCAATGCCTTATAGCGGAGTACGCAGGATGAAAAAAGTCTTTTCTTAGTACGAAACTCATTCTTTAGCGAAATCGGGTGTGGTGCTTTCGCTCTATTCAAAAGGAATGGTCTCAGGGCCGTCCCCAAGCAATGCCCTCTTCATCTTGCCTCACGTGTGCTGCTTTCCCTTTTTTCAGCTCAGCTGGCTGCTTTCGTCATTGGTAGATGTTATATCAGACTACTCAGACGATCAAGTCTGCTTTCTTTTCGTGTTGTTAGGATGGACATAGATCGATCGCCCTTTTTCTTCTTTATCGTGAGCTCGGTTTAATAGAGAAGTAAAGACTAAGGTTTAAATATCCTAGGGTTCATTTCTCCTCTATGAATAAAGGAAATCCCAAGTCAAGGAAAAGATCCCCGACGTCCTCCTTCTTCTGCATCTATTGAGCTCAGTGCCTGAGTCTCCCCTATCTCCGCCTGCGGATAAGGGTTTAGCTGTTAATATAGTAATAGAGCTTAAAGGCCTTAAATTAAAGGCTGGGTCGTGTGGTCTTTCATGAAGAAGTGGAAAGCTTGCCCTTTTCTGTCTGTCCTGAAAGTTGAGAAAAGGTCTCTCGAGCCAGGTTTCTAAGATTCAAGTCTATGGGAAAGCTAGGATTAGGCTAAGAGGTGCTCGTACTTCCCTCCAAAGCACGAAGAAGAAGAGACTGCCATCCAGGAATAAGAAAGATTGAGTATATGGAATTCTTAAACCTCGGGTATTGGAGTCCAGAAAGTCCCGTTGCCACATCGAGATATGAAAGACCGTCTTTTTCGCTTAAATGGAGTTTTCCCTCCGTGGAGTGGGATCAAAAGGCTACGCTCCTTTCGAAAACACCGGCTTCAAAAGAGCTCTTTAAGCAATACACAAATGTTTAAAGCGCTAAGGATTCAATCCAGCCAATAATTGGCTACCCTGTTACGAAGAGACCACCCAACTTCTAAGATGGAGGGGCTCCATTCTAGATCATCTTCTGGAAGCGTATAACAAACTAAACCCCACCTTCACCGAAGGCATGTTCGGGGAGGAGCCCTTTTTCACTCTTGCTATAATCACTTCAACTGCGGTATAGTGGTACGGAAAAACCTTCTGTATAAAGTTCGAAATGGTGAATTGAGGTAGAGTAGACCGATGATCCTGTAGTCATTTGGCCTTCTCATTAAGAGACTTTAACAGATCTTTAAAGAGGCCTTGTATTCTTTGAATACTTTGGACCTCTTTAAAGAGGCCCAGTAGCTCCTCCGTTGATTTAGAGCTAGACCCCACCTCTAGCTCTTCCTGGGCCAGTCGCTTTGCCAAAGCCGAATAATCCAAACTTGGAAAGTGGATTTGGGGAAAGCGTTTGGTAACGCTGGGTCGATTACAGTACGCGCGAAGGCGAGCTTCAATGCCAGCCTCGATCCTTTTTTTTGTAAGGGGCGTCTCCAGCCCCCCGCGCTCCTCCTGCTCGTGAGCCAGATGAGATGATGATGCGTGGGCCTGCGCCTCTTGAGAGAGGGGCGATTGTGCATGCACATCGTGGTCCTGCGGAAGCCCCTCTTGAACCCCCCCCTAAAAAGGGAGCTACCGCCTCGAACAATTCCATTAATGGGAAAGTCATTGTTGATTGTTCAATTTCCAGTTTCTATAGAATGAGCACTGTAAACTATCTGCTTCAAAAAGAGAGTTGTAAGAATGAAACTTCAACCTTCTTTCTTTCTGGATATCCAATATCCGGACAACGAACTGCTACCGGGTATGCATGGGTCAGCAGGATCAACAGGATCTACTGAATTCACAGCTTCATAAAGTTTGAATCCAGCTACCTCGGATGGGAGTATCGGGAGGGAAACAAGCCTGGACAATTGAATGAAAGGTCGAGGACGCGGATCTTTTCTGTTTCAGATCTTGGATCATGGTGTTCAATTGTTCCATTTCCATTTTTTCTCTCATGTGGAAATCCCGGCAGTTCCTATAGGACGCAGCAATCTTTTTTTTTCACTAAAAAAATAAAAAAGAGCTTCATCGGGATTGGTTTCACAGCTTCCATTCAAAATGGAATGATTCCTCTTCAATGAATGACTAAAGGGCATACGTCCGGGGGCATAATCGGATGCCAGCCGAGCGGGGTCGACCGTATAGATCGACTTTTTTAATCCGCTTAGAGCCCTCCTCCGCCCCTCCGCCTCTTTTCGCGCCTCTCCATGTCTTTCTGAATACACTTATCCATTTCCCCCTCCCAATAATTGAGCATCCCTTTATAATAGCGAAGGCGTTTAACGGTTTTTTTGAGCTCTTCCTGCTCCTTCGATAATGAGAAAAAAGGGCGAGGCTCCGGCGCAGGCTCAGCAGGAGGGGCCGGCGCAGGCTCAGCAGGAGGGGCCGGCTCAGGCTCAGCAGGAGGGGGGCCGTTGAGATCTAGCCCCGGCTCAGGAGCTGGAGGTTGGTTTAGATCGAGCTCCGGGCGCCCCGAACTCGAAGGCCCGGCATCGCTTCCGCCGCCTCCAACGGAAAGAGGGAGTCTGTCCATGGAAGACAGAATCCAATCGATCCAGTCCACAGAGAAAACAAAGAAAGGCCAAGTAAAGCCCCATGCAAGCATCAGGAACGAAATCAAGAAGAAAATAAAGTGAATAAATTATTATTAGAATCGCTTTTCTTTCCATAGCGCAAGTCCTTCCAGTATCTATAGAATGAGCACTGTAAACTATCTGCTTCAAAAAGAGAGTTGTAAGAATGAAACTTCTTCGATCGGAATACGGATGAGATCAAAAAGGCCATCATTGGGGCAAACGATGCAATAGCTTCGGTTAGAGCAAAGCCCATATTCCTTTCCTGAGAGTCCTCTTTTCTTCGAAGTACTGCTTGCCATGGCCAGTTGTTCCAGTTGTCATCTTTATCTGAGGCGCAGGTTTCATATCCTTAAGTCTATTCATGTGGTTAAGAAAGTCTTCGTTTTCTCGAAGTATTTGTATTTGTTGAAAAATTTGAGAATTGGTTTTTTCGATGATAAGAGAATCGAGAATACTTTCCCTTTTTAGAGCGTATAAGGGGGGGTCGAATTCCAAACCCTTTCTCTCGAGTATACCCATTACCAAAAAATGGACGTCACTTTGGGACACATGCGGATAGCCGCCCCGCGTGGCTAAAAGTAAGCCAAAAGAGCTCAAACTCTTTTTTTTTAGTTCAACTGAGAAACTCGAGTCTTATAAAAGACGCCACTCTACGAGGGAAGTCCCCGGGTCGAGTCTTTGCGAGTTCATCCCAAACAAAGCGAATCCCTTCT